AAGATAAACCATTATACGGGTATTTCAATATTAAATACTACTAATTAAAAAATTTACTAAACTGAGAAAATAAGCTAAATCAAGAGAATAGGATTTGAACCTATGACTTTTCGCTCCCAAAGCGAACACGCTACCACTGCGTCACCTCCCGAATTGCATAAAACTCAGAATAACAGGTCTAAGCTTATTTAACTTTTTTTTATTTTAAACAAAAATTAACGATCTACTTCACCAAAAACAATATCTTGTGTTCCAATTATAGTCACAACATCTGCTAACATATGAGAATTAGCCATAAAATTAAGAGCTTGTAAATGAGAAAAACCTGGAGCCTTAATTTTACAACGATATGGACGATTACTACCATCAGAAACAAGATACACACCAAACTCTCCTTTGGGAGCTTCAGTAGCTGTATAAGTCTCCCCTGCCGGAACAATAACTCCTTCGGTATATAATTTAAAATGATGAATTAAAGCTTCCATACTTTGCTTAACTTCAGTTCGTGATGGTGGACTAATTTTAGAATCATCTACTTTGACACTCCCTTCTGGCATTTTATTTAAACATTGATATATTATGCTAAGAGATTGTCTCATTTCTTCAACTCGAACAAGATAACGATCATAACAATCTCCTGTTTTACCAACAACTCCTTGAAAGTCTATATCAGAATATGCGTCATAAGGTTCGTTTTTACGCAAATCCCAACGAACCCCAGATCCGCGCAACATAACACCGGAAAAGCCCCAATCTATAGACTCCTGGGCGCTTACAATCCCAATATCAACTAATCTTTCTTGCCAAATACGATTATCAGTTAACATTTCTTCCATTTCATCTAAGCGTTGCCCAAACTGTGCCGCGAACGAAAAAATGTCATCTATTAAACCAATACTTATATCTTGGCTAACACCACCAGGTCTAAAATAACTAGCATGCATACGGGCCCCACTAACTCTTTCATAAAATTCCATTAATTTTTCTCTTTCTTCGAATGCCCATAAAAAAGGCGTCATTGCCCCAACATCCATAGCATGACAACCTACTGCTAAAAGATGATTTAAAATCCTAGTTATTTCTGCAAAAAGCACCCTAATATACTGAGCGCGTTTAGGTGTTGTTATTTGTAATAAATTTTCAACAGCTAAAGCATAAGTATGCTCTTGACACATCATTGAAACATAATCTAAGCGATCAAAATAAGGTAAAGCTTGAAAATAGGTTTTCGCCTCTATTAATTTTTCAGTACCTCTGTGTAGTAATCCTATATGTGGGTCAGCACGCTGAACTACTTCTCCATTAAGTTCTAAAATAAGACGTAAAACTCCGTGTGCCGCTGGGTGCTGTGGTCCAAAATTTATTGTAAAATGCTTAAGTTTTTTGTTAAATTCTTTTTTTTTTAATGACATAATAAAACTTTTGATTTTTTAAAGCTAATAAAAAGTTTTAAAAATTAGCGCCAGAAGGATTTGAACCTACGACCTCCAGGGCATGAGCCTGACGAGCTAACCTGACTGCTCTATAACGCAACCATTTTTATATTAAATTAATTTGAAAGCCATGGTTCCCATAAAAGTAGTATGTATGGCTATTTAGGTAAGGACGCTCGAGTTCGGTAAGAGTTCGGGTATAGACCTAGATACAGAGGCAAACCTCTTAATTATATATTCCAGCCGCAGGTTCCCCTACGACTACCTTGTTACGACTTCATCCCGGTTACTTACCTGTCCTTTAAAAGGAATTCCCAAATTTACTAAACTCAAGTTAATATCTTAACAAAATGAGCATAGCTTAAAAGGTTTACTCCAAAATCTTTTAGCCAAGTCAACTTCCAGGACGTGACGGGCGGTGTGTGCAAGGCCCAGTGACGTATTCACCGCGACATCCTGATTCGCGATTACTAGTGATTCCAACTTCATGGGGGCGAGTTGCAGCCCCCAATCCGAACTAAGAAAAGGTTTGAAGATTGGCTATGGATTGCTCCCTCGCAACTTGTTGTCCTTCCCATTGTAGCACGTGTGTAGCCCAGTTCATAAGGGCCATGAAGACTTGACCTCATCCCTACCTTCCTCCCGCTTAGCGCTGGCAGTATCTATTCAGTTTATTATTTAGTAAAAATCTATATCAAAACATAAAAAAGATAAGGGTTGCGCTCAGTTACAGGAATTAACCGTACATCTCACGACACGAGCTGACGACAGCCATGCAACACCTGAAAGTCCCAAAATTCTTAACGTCTCCGAAAGAACGGCAGACTCACTAGAACTGGTAAGGTTACGCGCGTATTATCGCATTAAACCACATGCTCCACCACTTGTTTGAACCCCCGCCAATTCCGTTGATTTTTAAGCTTGCGCTCGTACTCCTCAGGCGGAGTGCTTAATGCCTTAGCTATGTCTTCTAGATTTCTAAAAGCTAGCACTCATCGTTGACAGCGTAGACTACCAGGGTCTCAAATCCTGTTCGCTACCTACGCCTTCGCCCCTCAGCGTCAGTACTGAACAAGAAAATCGCTTTCGCACATGATGTTCTTTTTTACTTATCTGGATTCTAACCCTAATTAAAAAATTCCATCTTCCTCTGTCAGACTCTAGCTTTCCTGTTTTAAATGCCTCTCTGTAGTTAAGCTACAATTTTTGACAAATAACATATCAGAAAACCACCTACGGGCCCTTTACGCCCAGTTATGACGAATAAGGCTTGCCCCCTCCGTATTACCGCGACTGCTGGCACGAAGTTAGTCGGGACTTATTCTTAACCTAATGTCATTATCCTCGATTAAAAAAGAGGTTTACAACCTAAGCCTTCAATCCCTCACCAAGCCTTGCTGGATCAAGCTTTCGCTCATTGTCCAATATTCCTTACTGCTGCCTTCAAATGAAACCTGGGCCTTGTCTCAGTCCCAGTGTGATTGATCGTCCTATCAGACCAACTAAGCATCATCGGCTTGGTGAGCTTTTATTCACCAACTACCTAATACTGAACCTAATCATCTTCAACCGGCGGACCTTTATATAGTTATTCGGTATTTTCCTGTTACCTTCTCCCCAGAGGGATAGGATTATTCCGAAGTTGAAGCCAGATATAAGCCTATTACTCACCCGTACGCTATGGTTTTAACCATTCAACTCGCATGTATTCAAGCAGGCTTATAGCCTTCACTCTGAGCCAGGATCAAACTCATTTTTTTAATACCACAGTTACATATTACTATGAGATAGCGGAATCTTATTGTGATTATCTTTAATATAATATTTATTTACCACATTAAAACACAAAATTTCTTAATACACCTTTGTTATTTATCGATTGTTATAAAAATAACAAATTATCTTTCTCTAATACTATCGGTATCACTATTCCAGCTCACTAACTTTTCGTGCACTTTACACATTTAATTTATTTTATAATAAATCTAAATTTTAAAATTTGTTATAAAGATTTTATAAATTTACCAACAAATATAGATATTTCAGTCTGTTCCTTTGGACGTTTTCCTGTCCATACCGGATGATTATTAAGATCTAAGTTTTTACAATTTAACTCTTTTTGAGAATGAAAACTAGGTAAATTTAAAAAATTAAAACTCCCATCTGATAATATATTACCAAATATTTTTGATTTTACTGTTGATTTCATATACTTTAGGATAAGGTGGGATTTGAACCCACGATAGTTTTAACTACGCCAGTTTTCAAAACTGGTGCCATAAACCACTCGACCACTTATCCGATGTTATTTACTGAGATTAAAAATTTAATAATAATATTATTAATAAAATTAAATATTCTTTTCTTGTAAAACAACTTTAAATTTTACTCCGTTTAAATATCTTAAAATATCTATAAAAGCTAATATCTTTGTTGGTCTTTTAGACTTAATAACAAAATAACTTCGATACTCCCGTCTTTCAAACTGATCTTTAGCAGTTTTGTTACCTAAAGGAGATCGAAGTAAAGTAAAACGCTTTATCTTGATTGTCAAACCTGTGGAAGATACTGATAAAGGTAATAAAAATGACAAGGAATTTAAACTTTTAAAATCTGTAGAGATAGCCCAAACTTTACAAATATATATAATATTTTTTTTATATCGTTCCATAAATTTAATTATGTGGTTAATAAATAAACCTAAAATAATTGTAAATTTTACAATGTAATTCGAAAAAGACGGGATTTGAACCCGCGACCATTGGTATGACAAACCAACACTCTACCAACTGAGTTACTTTTTCTTTTTGGAAGTGGTAGGATTCGAACCCACGCTACATTAAAAATGTAGATTGATTTAGCAAACCAAGGCTTTCAACCACTCAGCAACACCTCCAAAAGTTACCTTCACAAGGGATTAAGTTACTTTTTACTATTACTGACTTTATCCTATAAGTCTAAATTTTTATAATTTTAATATATAACAACATACAAAAATTAATACTTCTTTCCTATTATCTTGAATCAACTGTTATTTTTAAATGCTTGATTCTAGATTTTAAACTAAAAGCTAAAGAAGGTAACATAAAACGTACAACTACCAAATAAAAATTAAAAACTATCAGGATTAACCAAAAAACCTGATTAAAAAAAGTCATTGTGTCAAATTGAGGCATATAATTTTTAAATATTTTTAAAGTCACCTAAAAACCTATAAAAACTACTTTAATTAATAAAAAATTACTCATCTTATTATTAAAGGTATAATGATTCCAAAAATTTAACTTTACGTGCACTTCCCCGCACTTAAATAATATTTTAATTTATAATTTTACCAACACGCTTTACGAAAACCCGGAAAACAACCTTTGGATACTAAACGTTTAAATTGAAGACGAGATAATTTATAAAAACTTATAATTGATCTTGATCTATTAGTGTCAATACAATGATTATGAACCCTACTTAAACTACTTTGCCTTGGTAATTGAGATTTTTCTAATTGAGCCCACCATCGCAATGAAACCTCTAAATTTTGATTTGTTGCTACAGCTTGTAATGCTTTACGACGAGATTCGTATAAAGCAAAAGATTGACGGCGTTTATAATCAATGCTCCTCATTCCCAATCTAAACTACCAATTTGCCAAGCATAAATAAACCCAATAACTAACTCAAAAAGAAAATCCATCATAGACCAATATCCGATTGATGGTAATCCACTCAAAGAAACTGCCCAAGGAAAAAGAAAAACAGTTTCAATATCGAATAAAAGAAACAAAATAGCAACTAAATAAAAACGTACATCAAAAGCATTTCTAGCATCTTCATACGGATCAAATCCGCATTCATAAGATGATAATTTTTCATTATCTGATTCTGAAAAAGCTAAAATGTAGGAAGCACCAAAAATAATAGAAGCTAAGATAAGACTAAAGCCTAAAAAAATTAATATTGGGTAATATTCTTGTAAAAAAAACATAATGTTATAGAGTTATACGTGGGTTATACCAACAAACAGGACATAATTCAATAACTCCACCTGAAGTTTCACTTTTCAACATACTTTCTTTAAACATTCCAATTTCAGAATGCCCCCCTCTATTAGAAGTCCCTAAAGAATCATCCCCCCCTATCTGATGAGTGTACCTTACACATCGTGTACAAACAATACATCTACGCAATACTGTTTTTATTAATCCACCCCAAAAAGTGTCACCTAAAGAATTTTTAAGAAATAAAAATCTTCCTCTATCTGACCCAAAATTAAAACTTTGTTCCTGAAGCTCACATTCTCCACCTTGATCACATACTGGACAATCTAAGGGATGATGGAGAAGAAGTAATTCCATAACAGATTCTTGTGCTTTACGCACTAATGCTGTGTTTGTAAAAATTCTTAAATTAGGTAAAAAGGGTAATGCACATGAAGCTTGCGGTTTAGGAGCATTATTTACTTCAACAAGACACATTCTGCAATTACCAGCTATAGAAAGTTTATCATGATAACAAAACCGTGGTATGTTTGTACCAGCGGCTTGGCAAGCCTGTATAACTGTAGAACCTTTTTTTACCCAAACAAGAAGCTCATTAATTGAAATATTAATCATAATTAAGATAAAACTTCTAAATTACGCGTATTTGTATGCTTAACTACTGGTTTTTCTTTTATCGAAAAAACAGCATTTTTAGATTCACGCCCCAATTGACGGTATAAAGATTCGGGACAATTTTTTTGTAAAGTTAGGCTAATGGCTCCTACCATAGCTATCAAAAGAATAATTCCAGCTATTATTAATAATATTGCATGGGTTGAGTATAAAAGATAACTAAAGTCATTTAATGCGCAAGAAGAATCAAATTCTATAAACCACATTGTATTTAATCCATAAGAACCTTCTATATTTTCTTTATGAAATAATAAACGTAAAAACTCTATTAATTCTTCAGAATTGCATAAATAATGCCATATTTCAATTCTTTCATCCATAAAATCCTTAAAAGTTTTTTTAATTTCTTTAGCAGACGGTTCTGGTTCACCTTTTCTTTTTCTTTTACTTCGTTCTTGAAATCTTTTTAAATTATCATTAACTGTTTTATTAAGAATGACTGGGTGGAATAATTTTCTTATTTCTTCTTCATAAGATATTAAACCAAAAGAAACCAATGAACTGATATAAAGTGTTGACAGCATAGTCATTAATTTTTGTAAATCTTCACTATATATTGCAGCTATTAAAAATATTACAAAAATTAATGAACTTAGATATAATAAACGTTTTTTTTTTGCAGACCATGGACTTTCTATAGCTTTTACATCCAACATCATAACAACAAACAACACTAATACTGCAATAGCGCCAGCATAAACTAATAAAAAAAGTAAAGCCATAAACTCTAAACCCAATAAAAATGAAATCGCAGAGCCCAAAAAGAAAAGTAATACAAGATAAAGACCACTATATACAGGATTTTGTGTACTAGTAACCTTAATCCCAAGAATACTTCCAAGAGTTATAATAAGAATAAAAATTATAGGATTGACCATAATACAATAAAGACTAGCAATGCTAAAACACGAGAAAATTGAAAACTAAACACGAAAAAGATTCCAAATAAAAAGTTACTCCAACCTAAAATTACTAAATAATGATATAAATAACCTGAATGCAATAATCGAACTTTATTAACTTGATCAACAAGTACGTTAGATAGCCCAAACGGTCCTAAACTTTCAATAAGCCCACGATCAATTGATTTATAAGTAAAATGATATCCAAAATCTAATAAATTTTGAGTTATAATCTCATTATAAACCTTATCAAATAACCATTTTCGGTTTAAAAAAGTATAAAACTTTCGCCCTATTACCGAAGTTTTCCATAAAAATAAATTATAAGTGTATTTCTTATATAAAAAAAAAGAAACTAATCCCCCAATAACACTACAACAAAGAGGAAAAATTTTTGTACCAGTTGACATAAATTCCGCATCTATAATACTTAAATTAGCGGGCATACAAAATAGCGCATTTCCCCAAAAATCTGTACCTAAACCAATAAAAAGATCACGACCGAAGTAACCAATAAACATACTAGGCAAAGCCAATATACCTAAAACTAAACCCATTGGCCAACTACCTTCTGAAGCAGAGAGTAAGAATGGCCTACTACCGTTAGGTTCTGTTAAAAAACATAAAGCTAAAAGACGGATTGAATAGAAAGCAGTACAAAAAGCTGCTATACTACCTAACCAGTATGCAAAATGTGAGGCATTGGAATATGTTGCGTAACCTACTTCTAATATAACATCTTTAGAATAAAATCCAGTTAGAAAAGGCATACCCATAAGAGCTAAAGATCCAATTACCATCATAGCATATGTAAAAGGTAATAAACGACGTAATCCTCCCATTTTACGCATGTCTTGTTCATCCCCAACCGCATGAATCACAGAACCAGCTCCAAGAAAAAGAAGAGCCTTAAAAAAAGCATGGTTTCCTAAATGAAACACTGCTACAGAATAATTAGAAAGTCCACACGCAAAAACCATATACCCTAATTGGCTACAAGTAGAATACGCAATAACTCGTTTTAAATCATTTTGAACTAAAGCTGTTGTAGCTGCAAAAAAAGCTGTCATACCACCTACTATACTTATAACAGTAAGTGACTTAGGGCAATATTCTAATAAAGGTGAACAGCGGGCAAGTAAAAAAACACCAGCTGTAACCATTGTGGCTGCGTGAATAAGAGCTGAAACCGGGGTGGGACCTTCCATGGCATCGGGTAACCAAGTATGTAAACCTAATTGAGCAGATTTACCTACTGCCCCAATAAATAATAAGATACCTATGAAATCAAGAGCACCAAATTCAATATTAAAAAAAATTAAATTAAATGAAGCAAGCTGTGGGGCTAACGCAAAAACCGTAGCATAATCAACTGCACCAAAACAAATAAAAATCCCAAAAATCCCTAAAGCTAATCCAAAATCTCCAACTCTATTAACCAACATAGCTTTAATTGCGGCTTTATTAGCTTGTACCCGAGTAAACCAAAAGTTAATTAATAAATAAGAACAAAGACCAACTCCTTCCCAACCAACAAACATTTGAACAAAGTTATCTGCTGTCACCAATATTAACATAAAAAATGTAAATAATGACAAATAACTCATAAAACGAGGTAGATGGGGATCCCCTCCCATATACTCTGTGGAATATAAGTGCACAAGAGTTGAAATAAAAGTAACTACAATAAGCATAACGACAGTTAAACTGTCAAAGCAAAAAGCCCAATCAACATGAAAAGAATCAGACTCTAACCAAGGCATTAAATAAAGATAAGTAGAACTTCCTCCCAAACCTACCTCATAAAAAGCAAAGCCACTTAGAAAAAAACTAAGGCCAATACAAGATATAGTCACTAAACCAGCACCGCGGCCTCCAAGGAAACGTCCAAAAAATCCTGAAACAAGAGAACCAAGTAGGGGTAAAAAAACTATGTTTAAATACATCTTAGTCCTTTACGGGACTTGAACCCGTACCTTTGTCATAAATGACAATATCCTTCTAGATATTAAACTAAGCATTAGACTAAAAGAACTTTTTTACTAATACAAACTACAACCATAAATCAACCCATACTAAATTTGAGACTGTTGCATGCATGACAGAAAAAAATAAATTAGGGTAAAGCCCCATAAAAAGAGTACCTATAACAAGAGGTAAAAAAACCATAAATTCTCGAAAATTTAAATCAAGCCCAATCATTTTAATATTACCGTAAGCTATACGATTAAATAACCAAAGAGAATATCCACCACCTAAAATCATTGAAGTTGCGGCAAAAAAACAAGCTGTACTATTTGCCTCAAAAGCAGAAACTAATAAAAGAAATTCGCCTATAAAACTTGATGTCCCAGGTAAACCTAAATTAGCCATTGTAAAAAAAAGAAAAATAATTATAAAAATTGGCATAGTATGCGTAAGCCCTCCATAATATTTAACAACTCGGCTATGCCAACGATCATATAACACTCCTATAATAAGAAAAAGTGCAGATGACACAAAACCATGACTTAAACTTTGTAAAATAGCAGCTTCTACCCCGATTACTGTACCTGTAAATAAACCTATCATCACTAAGTTCATATGAGCTACTGAAGTATAAGCAATTAAACGCTTTAAATCTGTTTGACGGATAGCTGTCAATGAAGTATAGACTACACCTAATAGACTAAGACTAAAAATAAAAGGTGTAAAATAGACAGAAGCTAGCGGAAAAAGCCCCAAAGAAAACCGTAAAAATCCATAAGATCCTAATTTTAATAAAATACCGGCTAGAATTACTGAGCCAGCTGTTGGAGCTTCTACATGAGCTTCAGGTAACCAAATATGAACAGGTAACATAGGAACTTTAGCAGCAAAAGATGCAAAAAAAGCAAACCATAACCACTTTTGATCATAAGAGGAAAAATTTACAACTGATAATACTTCATAATTTGTACTTCCAGCAAAAAGATAAATATAAACTATACCTAACAACATAAATAAAGAACCCAAAAGAGTATACAAAAAAAACATATAAGCTGCACGTATTTTTCTTTCGCGTGATCCATAAATACCAATAACTAAAAACATTGGAATTAAAACAGCCTCAAAAAATATATAAAAAAATAATAAATCTAAATTAGTAAAAACTAAAAGCAAAATTAATTCCATAGATAAAAAACTTATTAAATAAGTTTTTACTTCCCCTTTATTAAAAGACCATGAAGCTAACAAACAAAGAGGAAAAATTAATGTTGTTAAAATAATAAAAAAAAGAGAAATTCCATCGACACCCAAAATTAAATTAATATTAGCTATAGGTAACCATAAGCTATCAACAACAAATTGAAATTTAGGTGTTGACTGATCAAAACCTAACCACAAAAATAATGAAAAGACAAAAACCGCCGATGTGATACCGAGAGCAAATTGCCGCATAATTAACTTTTGACTAGAAGGGATAAAAATTAAACCAACAATTCCTAAAATAAGAATAAGGAATAAAAAGGTTAAGAGCATAATCTTTTACCAACCCAGGTTAAATACTCATCTTGATTAACAGCTTGAACCACAATAGGCATAAAACCGTGATTAACACCACACAGTTCACTACACTGACCATAGAAAACACCCTCTCTTTTAATAAAAAGAAAAACTTGATTTAATCTACCCGGACACGCGTCAACCTTTACCCCTAAACTTGGTACTGCCCAAGAATGAAGTACATCTGCTGATGTTACAAGAACACGAATATGGGTGTTAGTTGGAACAACCAAACGATTATCTACTTCAAGAAGACGGAAAACCTTACCAGCTTTACCAACACTTGAAACTTCAGGAATAACTAAATCATCATCGGCAATAAGATATGAATCAAAATTGATACGTTGTCTTTCTGTTATTTCTTCTTCTACCTCTTTTTCTTTATGATATGCAATCAAATCGTGAATCATTTTTATTTGAGTTTTCAGAGATTTGTTTTTTTCCCCTTCTTCATTAGTAATCGCTAGCAAAGCTTCATATAACGTGTTTTTAACATTGTCCGCAGTATTCTGATCTACTGTTTCGATTAATTCTTTAAATGTCTTTAAGACTTCTTCACGTAAACCTGCATGAGTATATTCAATTTCTCTATTTTGTAATTTAGACAACATCTCTTTTATCTCTTCTTTAGATTTTTTATTTCCTGAATTATCATCTTCACCTGCTGCATCTGAACCACTTAAACTGTTATCACTGGCTAAAATACTGTTGTTAGAATCCCCTACTGAAACATCAGAAAATTGGCGGTTAAATGGTTTAACAGTATCTTGCATAGGAGTATCTAAACTTCTCGATACTCGAGCTGCAAACCATTTAACATTAGCTAATTCCGCTTTTGCTTTTAATACTTCGCACGACGATTTTGCTTGTAAACTTCCTGGTTCAAGAATAATCTCAATAGCAGAAGAAGAGACTAAAGCTTTTTCGATCCTGCTTAAAGTGGTTTTTAAACTATTTTCTGTTGCCATTTGCAGAGCAACAAGACTTTCAATAGAATTCTTTCCACTAACTTTAGAAATAGATAAAAGATCTTCTGAAGTTTTATCTAGTATTTTACGGGCTTGACTAAGAATATATGAAGCTTCATTGTAATCCGCGATAGCAGCGGTTACATCCACTTGAAGCGTTTTTAACCACGCATGGTCTACAGCAGATTCAATCATCTTTGAAATATTAAAACCAATTTTTCTATCAGCAATAACAACTGATTTAACAGAGTCCGAGACAGATGATAATTTAGATAAATCATTATCTACCATAGCCATTATAATTTTAAAATGATCTAAGTTTTCAGTATTAAAAGTAGAAATTAGTTTATTACGAACAATGTGACTTAAATTTAATTGAAGATCTTTAATATATGTTTCAATATTTATTACTCTTTCAGCAAGGTCTGGAACAGAGACAGCATCTACATCAAATTTTAAAAAATTTAGTAAGGCTTTGCTTTTTTTAAGCTCAATTTCAAATAACTTAATAAAAGATTCAGTTAAAACTTTTTCCGCATTAGTTAAAACTATTTTAGATTCTTCTACTATAGTTTCAGAACCTTTTAATTGAGCCTTAACTGTTATAAGATCTTCATTATGTATTTCCCATAACAAGTTGTCAAAATACTCATTAGATTTCTTTATTGTTTTAGGTAACTCATAAATAATCGGAGTATCGCCAAGTCTTTTTTCCGTATTATTAACATATCCTTTAACAATTTCGAGTCTATCATTAGCCTGATCTAACTCAAATTTAGCTATATTTACCAACGAAACTGCCTCATCAAATTCAGATTTAACATTATTATATTTTTCTGTAAGACTGTCTAATACTATTGTTGATTTAATAGAATTAAAATCTGTATTCACGCCTGTTAATTTTTCCTTCGCGGTATTAAAAAATAACTCGGCACCTTTTGAAACCGCTTTAGCTCTATTCGATATTGCTTTAAATTTATCATACGCAATTTGAGATCTTTCTAATCGAATATCAGCCCGATTTGACACTAATTTATAATTATTTAATTCATCTTTAGCATTTGCTAAAATACCCTTACCTCTTTCAAATTCCTCTGCAACTGATATTGTTTCTTTTTCTAAAGCCATAAATTCTGCTTCTGAACTGTCTGCTATAGAGTTACACTTACTTGTTTCTTCCACGGTTAATCCTGATTGAAATCTATCTAAAATTGTGTTAGCACTCTTTAATTTTTCGTAGGCAAGCATAAATTTAAGCTCGTGACTGTCTAAAATTTTTTTTGATTCTGAATTTAATTTATCGGTCCAACCATCATAACCATCTTTAAGCAACACTTTACTTCGTATTATAGATGGGTCTTTCAAAGCCCATTCAGCATCAGCTTGAAAATATTCTGCAGTTAACGCATTAACCTGTGAAGCAAGTAAATCAATTTTTGCCCATTTCGCACTAGCTTTAGCATTTTCTAACTCTGTCTTTGCATTTTCTAACTCAGTATCAAAAAATTTAAACTCTACATTAGCAGTATCCCACTCAAACTCACTAATATACCCTTCTCTTTCAGATCGAGTTAATCTTAATTGATGAGCAATTAGCTGAGTATCGATTAAATTATTTTCAGCAATTTCTGCCTTTACTAAAGCTTTGTCAAGTCTTATTCTACCTTCATCCAAATTAGCCATCATTTCCTCTATAGGTATTTTTATTTCCCCACGGGCAAGGGCTCTAAGACAAACACATTCTGCTTCAAAAACTTGTGTTAAAGCTCTACTTAATTCTGTCTCTGCCCCATCATAAAAATCTTCAGCTGCTTTAAGTTCTAACCACTTATAACTAGCCTCATCAACTTTATTTAATTCCGCAACAATAGAACTTATATATGAGTCTGAATTTTCTGTTTCAGATAAACCCCCAGGATTTCCATCATTTGAGGGTGTGTTACCTTTGCCTGGCTTGATTTCATCTAAAGATTTAAATAAATCCATAGTTTTTGCTGTAAGTTCGGCTTCATTTACAATTCTTATATATTGTTTAAAATTTTTTAAAGTTTTAATAACTAAATCTTGCTGTTCTTGAATAAGTGAGCCTTCTGATAATTGTTTTCTAACCTCAGATAAAATAAATACCATTTCCCCTGTTAAATGCGACTCTAAAGGACCATAAAATTCTTTTCGACCTTCGTTACCTAAAATACTTATAAAAAGCCATTCTAAATGACGAGATAACGTCTCAGTAGCACTTTGAGGTACATCTTCTATACTTTTTTCGAATGATTCTAAAAATTCTTTAATTATACCTATTTGAGTTTGTTTTTCACCTTTAGCTACTTCTACCCGACTATACTCTATTAAATCCGCTATATCTTTTAAGGCTTTATAACTTATTTCAACTTGATTTAAATTATCTTGTTTAATAACGGGTGAGACTTCAAAATCAGAACACTCATATGACCAATACCACTGATGCCCTACAACTTTTATTGTAAGACTAGGGTCAATAACTTCATCCATTGCATACAATAAATTATATGAGGGAACACTAATAATCATTAATATTCCTGCCGGAATAATTGTCCAAACAACCTCAAGCAATGTAGAATGGTTAAAATCTACCGCGTTTTTATGAGTTGCCTCATTAAATAACGTTAAAGATTTATACAATAACCAACCTACAAGACAAGCAATAAATAGCATAAAAGCCATTAATAAACCATTGAAAAAAATAATACCTTCCATTATTGGAGTTGCAGGATCTTGAAAACCCACTTGCCATGGGTGCGAAGCATCCATACTCCCAACAGAATAATAAGACAAGAAAAAAAAAACGCTTAAAGTTATTTTAATGATATTTTTATGTAATAATTTCATGATATAAGCACAATTAAAAAAAACCAACATTTAACGACAATCACCTTTTTGTTTTTATTTTCCGTTTGTAGATCTCATACTCAGTACCCTAACTGCAAGAGTTTTTTCTAACCAACCTACAAATAAACCACCAAAAACAAAAAAAGCAAAATAACCTATAGAAACAACAGCCCCAACCACTTTAAAATAATCATCTACTGGAGTAGTTCCCGACCAAGCTAATAAGCAAAAATCAGCAACAAAAAGCCAAAAAACTACGGAATAAATTGGACGGAAGTTACCACTACGTAAAATAGATGTATTTAAAAGAGGATATATAAAAATTATAGCGATAGCCCCCCCCATGGTAAGAATACCCCCAACTTTATTTGGAATAACCCTTAAAATAGCATAAAAAGGTAAAAAATACCATTCAGGAACAATATGCGCAGGAGTACCATAAGGATCAGCTTCTAAATAATTATCTGGGTCCCCTAAACTATTAGGAAAATAAAATATAACAATAGATAATAATGATAATAACACAAAAAAAGCAACTAAATCTTTTACATAAATATAAGGATAAAAATTAATATTCGCTGTTTTAGTTTTTATACCCAAAGGATTATTAGAACCGTCTTTATGTAAAAGGCCTAAATGAACAAACACTAATCCAGCAATAAGAAAAGGCAATAAATAATGTAAGCTAAAAAAACGATTTAAAGTTGGATTACCTACTGTAAACCCCCCCCATAACCACATAACAACCTCTTTACCTATAAAAGGAAAAATAGAAAATAAACTTGTAATAACAGTAGCACCCCAAAAACTCATTTGACCCCATGGCAAAACATAGCCAATAAAAGCTGTTGCCATCATTAAAACATAAATAATACCTCCAGACCACCATAATTGTTGACGAGGTTCCATATAAGAACCATAATACAAACCTCTAAAAATATGTGCATAAACAACAATAAAAAAAAAAGAAGCTCCATTAGCGTGCATATAACGAATTAACCATCCACTTTTAACATCACGCATAATATGCTCCACACTTGAAAAAGCATAATGCGTTTCTCCTGCATAATGCATAGCTAAAAAAGCTCCGCTAAGAATTTGAATAACCAAACAAAATCCTGCAGTAGAACCAAAACTCCAATTATAATTCAAATTCATAGCCGTTGGATAATCAATAATATGAGAATCTATCCAACTTAGTATAGCATTTATATTAAATCTTGACATTAACCAATTAAATTATTTTGTGACCAAGGTACATGAAAATTAAATGAACGAAATTCTTGACTTAACTCAATAGCTTCACAAACAACAACTCTTTGGTCTTCATCGTAACGTAATTCAAAATAACCACTGAGAGGGAAATCTTTCCGTAACGGATGACCTTCAAAACCATAATCTGTTAAAATCCGACGCAAATCTGGATGATTAGAGAAAAAAACTCCAAATAAATCCCAAATTTCACGCTCCCACCAATTTGCTGAAGGAAAAAGATTTACTACTGAGGGTAAAGGATTTATTTCATCTGTATGAGTTTTAATTCTAAGTCTGCAATTAGATCTTATATTTAAAAGATCATAAACAATTTCAAAACGTTCTTCTCTTTCTGGATAATCTACACCTGAAATAGATGTAAGCATTTGAAAATTACCATTGCTATGATGATGTAAAAAAGTTAATGTAGCCAACAAATATTTTTTGGGTACGTTAATAACAATCTCATGCCCAAACACCTGAAAAGTTTGAACAGGTACAAGTCTCGTAAGGCTTGTAGCGTATACAATTAAGGAACTAAACATTATATTTAAAAACAATAAAAATGACCTTTAACTCAATATAATAATTTTTAAATATTTAAAAGTTACTATATCAATTAATCCTTTACGGGAATTGAACCCGTATTTTCGCCGTGAAAAAGCAATGTCCTAACCATTAGACGAAAAGGACTGATTAAAAAATTTTATAAAAACAAACACCTTTCTGGGCCTGGGTCGAATTGAACGACCGACTTTACGCTTATCAGGCGTACACTCTACCACTGAGTTACAAGCCCTGACACAACTACCTTATTATACCCAATAACTTGTAATTAAAAGTTATTTATTAACTAATGTCGAATCTCTATGAGGTAACACTGGGAAAGCGAGACTTCTGCCTTTTACCCAAGGATTTGATTCTTCAATAGAACCTCTTGTCAGAGTAATATAAACAACAAAAAAAAAAAATAATGATGCGATAGAAGATAAAATTGAACCAAAAGAAGCTAAACCATTCCATCCTGCATAAGAATCTGGATAATCTGGTATACGTCGTGGCATACCCGCAAGTCCTAAAAAATGCATTGGAAAAAAAGTTAAGTTAACACCTAGAAACATAAGCCAAAAATGTATTTGACCTAAAATTTCCGGATACGCTAAACCTGTCATTTTACCTATCCAAAAATAAAAAGCAGCAAACATTGTGAAAGCTGCTCCCATACTTAATACATAATGAAAATGTGCAACCACATAATACGTATCATGTAAAGCAATATCAACCCCTGAATTTGCTAAAACAACCCCTGTTAACCCTCCTATAGTAAAAAGAAAAAGAAAACCTATAGAAAATAACATCGGAGTTTTTAACCGAATAGAACCTCCCCACAAAGTTGCGACCCAACTAAAAATTTTAATACCTGTTGGGACCGCAATAATCATAGTGGCTGCTGTAAAATAAGCTCTTGTATCAATATCTAAACCTACTGTAAACATGTGATGAGCCCATACAATAAAACCAAGTATACCTATAGAGAGCATAGCATAAACCATACCTAAATAACCGAATACTGGTTTTCTTGATAAAGTAGATAATATATGACTAACAATACCGAATCCTGGTAAAATTAATATATATACTTCAGGATGACCAAAGAACCAAAATAAATGCTGATATAATACTGGATCACCACCGCCCGCAGGATCAAAAAAAGTAGTATTAAAATTACGATCTGTTAGTAACATTGTAACAGCACCTGCTAAAACCGGCAATGATAACAACAATAAAAACGCTGTAATTAAAACAGACCACACAAAAAGAGGCAATCTATCCATTGTCATACCAGGTGCTCTCATATTAAAAATTGTGGTAATAAAGTTTATAGCACCTAAAATAGAAGCAGCTCCTGAAAGGTGAAGACTAAAAATAGCTAAATCAACTGAAGGACCTGAGTGAGCTTGAATACCACTAAGCGGAGGGTATACCGTCCAACCTGTTCCAGCCCCAGACTCTACTAAAGAAGAGGCTAAAAGAAGAATTAAAGAGGGAGGTAACAACCAAAAACTAATATTATTCATACGAGGAAAAGCCATATCAGGAGCACCAATCATTAAAGGTACAAACCAGTTACCAAATCCACCGATAAGAATTGGCATAACCATAAAAAAAATCATTAAGAAAGCATGTGCTGTTACAATAACATTATACAACTGATGATTTCCCCCCAAAAATTGATTACCAGGGCTAGCCAATTGTAATCGGATAAAAACAGACATTGCTGTACCAAGAACCCCCGAAAAACCCCCAAAAATTAAATATAATGTACCAATATCTTTGTGATTGGTGGAAAATAACCACCTAGAAGAGAAACCACTCAATGACGAGCTAACAACCGATGAAGACCATAATTGTGTTAAAGGTTTAGAATGTGTAGTAAAAGACATTAGCTAATTATTAGAACATAAGACCTAGACCTATTTTATATGTTAAAAGATAAAAGATATTAGGGCTAAGTATAAAAAAGATAATAGTTAAACCGCTTAAAACTAAAACCAATGCAGCACCTTTTGATAAAGGTGTAAAAAAAAACCAATTTTTATTTTTCTCGAAGTAAAAAATTTTTATCAAACGTATATAATAAAATGCTGAAATAACACTAGTAATAACAACAAAAATAGCTACAATAAAAAAAGAGGAATCTATTAAACTTACAAAAATATTTAATTTAGCAAAAAACCCACCAAATGGAGGAATTCCAGCGAGAGAAAAAATCATTAAAGCGACCCCAAACCCCATAAGTGGATTTGCTCGAATTAACCCTATAGAATCTGAAAATGTTAAAAGAGCACTACCGGAAGTTGAAGATAAATCAAGATATAAAATATAAATCCACAAAAAAGCTGCCGTAAGCATATAAATTAAAAGATAAAATAAAACAGCTTGTATACCTTCTATATTCCCACTAGCTAACCCAAGGCATAAAAAACCTACATGGCCAACGCTACTAAAAGCAAGAAGACGCTTTATTTTTATCTCCCCTAAACCACAAATACACCCAACAAAAAGACTAAAAAGCCCACACATGCAAAAAAAATTTTCCCATAAACTAGGAAAAAATGACCAAAAACTCATAAAAGATAAACGTAATATTACAACAAAAAAAGCAAATTTAGGTATAACAGCAAAAATAAAACCTACTAATGTAGGAGCACCCTCATACACATCCGCTATCCACATATGATAAGGAGCAGCCCCTATTTTAAATAACAAAGCAGAAACCACACAAACAAGCCCTAAATATATAAAAGGTGATAGTGTCGATAAATTTTCTGTTAATAAAGTTAAAGAACCTAAATTTGTAGTACCCATAGCAAAATAAATCAAAGAAGCACCAAATAAAAAAAATATAGAAGCAATTGAACCTAAAATAAAATATTTTAAACCAGCCTCAGCAGAAAAGTATGAATTTTTTTTCCAAGCCGCTAATACATAAAAAATAAGTGATAAAAACTCCATACTTAAGTAAATAGAAAGAAGATCGTATGAAGAAATCAATAAACACAAACTTAATCCTATACCAATAATAAAAACAAAAAATTCATAAGCCCTAAAACGAGCTGAAAACATATAAGACTCACTTACAGACACACAAAAAAGAAGACCTAAAAAAACTATTAATTTAGACCAAGTCCCTATGTTATCAGTAACAAAAATAGCATTCCATAAAGTTTGCGATTCAACAGGATTATTAAGTACTAAAAAAAAACTTAAAAACAAAATCGTTGATGTTAAACGAACCATACTTGGAGTAAGATAAGTATAAAGAGAAGCAGCAGATACCCCTAAAAAACTACCATGTAACAAAACAACTAAAATAGAAATTGCAAGAAACAGCTCAGGCAAAAAAGCCGCGGTGTCATTTTGATATATTAAAGCGAACTTCATGCGTTACATTTTATAGGATTCGAACCTACGACCCACGATTTAGAAGACCGATGCTCTATCCACTGAGCTAAAAATGCTTATTAAAAATATTTATAGAAAGTTAGCTACACCTTATACTTTAATTTTGTTTTAAAATAAATGGGGTATTTAAATTAAACTTTTTGCTGCTGTTTGCTATTAATGAAGAACAATAGCGTCATTTATATAAATACAACTCAAAATTGTAAAAACATAAGCTTGAATCAAAGCGACTGCTAATTCAAGACCAAAAAGAATTACTAATACTGCTAAAGGTACTATATGAGCGATTAATAACAAACCACCGCTACCCATCATAGCCCATGCAAATCCCGCGATTACTTTTAATAACGTGTGACCTGCCATCATATTAGCAAAAAGACGGACAGCTAAACTAAGGGGTTTAAATATATATGAAACTATTTCTATAGGTACTAATAAAAAAGCTAAAATCATAGAAGTTCCCCCGGGTAAAAATAAACTTAACATATGAAAACCATGTTTTGAAGCACAAATAATCATTACACCAATAAAGACTGTTAAAGCTAAAACCATTGTTTGAATAAGATGACTGGTGATAGTAAAAGAATACGGCACAAGTCCTGAAACATTAGATATCAAAATAAAACTAAAGATTACAAATAAAAAAGGAAAATATTTTTGACCTTGGTAACCAACACTATCCCATACTAGACCTGCGGTACTTAAATAAAGACTTTCTAAAACTAATTGCCATCTAGTAGGAAAACAACTTAAACCATAAGTTGAAAGACAATAAAAAATTAAATAAAAAAAGGTTAAACCAATGCATGTTGTTATCATTGCATTAGTGATCGAAAAATCTAACAAACCAACACCGAAACTTAAAAAAGGAAGTATTTGAAACTGTTCTAATGGACTATAAAACATGTATAAAAATTAAAAAGTAAACCTTATAACAATATATATAAAATTTGTTTTGCATACTTTGTATTATTTAATTATAAAGATGCCACAAATAATATTAAATTTTCACTATTTTATTTTGAAAAAAGATCAATTACAAATTCTTTCAAAATGTTTTTGTTATCTTTTTCACCGGAAATTTTTAAAATAAGTTTTTTACTATAAACTTTTTTCGAATTGTTATTTATAATATTAATTTCTTTTTTTTACTAGTAACTTATTAAGAAATATCAAGAAAACTCTTATTATTTTAAAAATTTTCTGTTACACAAATCTAAACTAAAAAAATAAAATTTATGCGATAAATTTATTTATATTAAATAATAATTTTTCTTTATTTATCTAATCTTTTTTAGAGTAAATAAATCTATAATAAAAAAAATTTATTTAATTTAATTCTTATATAATTTAATAAATTTTTTCTAAATCCAAATAAAAACTTTTAAAAATATTTTATATATTTTCAAATTTTACTTTTAATATATAACTTGATTTATTTATAATTGGTTTAAAATCCGTAGAATAATTTTTAAAATTATCAAAAAATACATTACTAATACGTAAATAAAACTTCACATTATTTTCTTCAAAAATTTGTATAAAACTTATAATTTTATAATTAATTGCAATAAGATAATTTAAATTTTTAATCGACTTATTATAATTTATTAACAAAACTTTTTTATCTTTTGTTAAATTTAATAAATTAGAAATTTTATTATAAAATGTAACAAAAAGGTACTTAAAATTCTTTAAATATTTTATAATAACCGTATCGACTAATTTTAAATAAGTTGGTTTTATATCTTTAAAAAAAACATTACTACTCTCACGATAAATACCTATATCATGTTTTTTTTTATCAAAACTAATTAAAATCTTAGAAACTTCTAATAAATAATAAAAATTATAATTGTAATTCTTACTACCCTTTTTTTTAATTTTAAAAATAAATATAATAAGTGATTTATAAAAATAGTTCGAAAAAATATAAAAACACCACCAATACGGGGACACTACAAAAGAATAAGACTTTAAAGATAAACCTACTTCTGAAGTAAATACAAAATATTTATAACTTATTGAAGTTTTTGATAAATTATATAAAATATAATTAAAAGTCTGAGAAGATAACTTTTTATAAATATTAATTACATAATTTCCCCAACTATACATAGTACCTTCTAAAAAAAAAGTTGTTTCTATATATTCTGGTATTTCTTTAATTACGCTCAAAGATTTATAAATTTTAAAAGTAAATTTTGATAAAATAAAATAAAAAGCTTTTATTTTAATAAGTTTACGAATTTCAGACTCTTCAAAATAAAAATTTTTAATAGTGTTTTTATAATCAATAAATCCTAAATAATAATACTTAATTTTTTTATTCTCTATAAAATTTAAAATTACTAATGAATTTGATAAAGATTTAGTATTTGATTCAGTAACTAAAAGCTCTTTATAAACAACTTTAAAACGAATTTTTAAATATTCTATAAAAGATTTAGGTACTATTTCAATTATACATGAAATGATACATATTAATAAATCTTGCTCAAAATTTTTTTGAATATATCTTTGAAAATATTCTTCTACAAAAATTTCCACTTCTTTAGAAAAATTTCCAAAAAAAAAAAAACGATTACTTTGAAATAATAATAAAAAATGAAAATTAATATATTTAAAAAACCCTGACTTAAGAAATTTTAAAAATTTTGAATTATTATAAAGAGTTAATAAAAAAATATGACTAAAATTTTCTAAAAGATACTTTTGGGTTAAACTAAAAAAATATTGAGAAAAATAAATCTCACAATATCTAATATTATTATATTCATTAAAATTTTCTGACCATAAATTAAACTTAGAGTATTTTTTAAATACAGGACTTACTGCATAAAAATTAGCAAAATCAGTTTCACTGTATCTCTTAGCTTTTACCATAAAATAAAACTAAACTATTATATTAAATCCCCACCAATAAATTGTCAGAAAAAGAAATAACCAAACAACATCAACAAAATGCCAATACCACGCAGCAGCCTCAAAACCAAAATGATGCTGACGACTAAAATGGTCCCAATACAATCTTATTGTACAAATAGCTAAGAATATTGTTCCAATAATAACATGAAATCCATGAAATCCCGTAGCCATATAAAATACTGAACCATAAACCCCATCTGACATACCAAAAGGAGCATGCATATATTCAATACCTTGCATACCTGTAAACGCAACTGCAAACCCTAATGTTACCCCTAAACCTTGTAAAGCTTCTTTTTTAAAACCAGCCACAATTGCATGATGAGCCCATGTAACACTTGCTCCTGAAGAAAGTAAAAGAATAGTATTTAAAAAAGGTAATCCCCATGGGCTAATTGCTTCTATCCCTACAGGAGGCCAAACACCTCCAATATTAAAAACGGGAGATATCGATGAAGTAAAAAAAGCCCAAAAGAAAGCAAAAAAAAACATAATTTCAGATACAATAAAAAGTATCATACCCATACGTAATCCTTGCTGAACTGCAAAAGTATGTTGCCCTTCAAATAACCCTTCACGAATAACATCCCTCCACCAAGTAACCATAACATATAAAATAGTAAAAACTCCTAAACAAAGTAATTCTCCCCCCCCTTTGTAGTTATGCATAAATAACACTCCACCAAAAGTTAAACTTAAGCCACCTAAAGCAGCCACTATAGGCCACGGACTAGGATCAACTAAATGAAATGGATGTCGTTGAACCAATTTAGCTTGATTTTTCATTATAATGAATAAGAAGAAGGTAGGATTCGAACCTACGATGGAAGAACCAACAGATTTACAATCTATCACTATTAACCACTCAGTCACTTCTTCGATACTAAATCTTATCTAAATAATTTAGGTTTTGTACGAAATTTTTTACGACGAACTTTAACTGGCCGACACCCATTATGGGGATAACGTGTTCCTAAATGTAAAAACGTAATTTTAACCCCTTTTTTGCTAAGACCCCTAATAACTCCTTTACGGCCTTTATTTATCCCAGATTTAAGATAAATTATAAATTCTGTATAACCCAACTTAATAACTTTTTCTCCGAATAAATTACCTAATAGCAAACCACGTGTATAAAGATTTTCTCGCTCATTATATTCATTTTCGTAAGCAGGAACTCGTAATGAACAACTAGTTTTTACTTTTTTTTCTTGAATATCTATTAACGTACAAAAAACATTTCTTGTTGTTGATTTAATAAAAATAATACCCTTTTTTTTCCTATTTTTATCTATTAAGTCTTGAGAATAATTTTCTAAAACTTTTTTTTTATTTATACTAACTACCGAAGATTTAACAAAACTGGAAAAAAAAAATTTATTATTTAGTTTAACTAACATTAAACTTTAATGCTGTTCTTTTTTTTGCATTGGTATGGGTGCGTTGACCCCTAACAGGTAAACCTTTCCGATGCCGTAAACCCCGATATGTTAAAAGTACACATAAACGACGAATTTTATCATTTTTAAAACGTCGAAGATCAGCGCCTAAAGGAAGAGGGGTAGCCTCCGCTAAGTTCTCTAAAAATTTTCCTTTAAGAAAGTTAACATGATTACCACGTGAATCTGAACCGAACCCTGCTTTTTTGCATAAAATTTTAGATTGAAACAAACCTATACCATAAATATGAGATATAGACTGCACCAAAACTTTATCTTCTGGAATAGAAGTACCGATAATAAAAGGCATAACTAGATATTTAATATATTATATGAAAAAAAAAAAACAAATTTTTATTACTCCTCCTCTTAAAGCACAAAAATACGGATGGAACTATTCTACCGGTCGTAATAACAAAGGACACGTAACCGCCTGGCACCGTGGTGGTGGACATTCTAAATTACATAGAAACATTGACCTTAAACGAAAATCCACACAGGGAATAGTTATAGGATTAGAATATGACCCTAATAGATCCGCTTTTTTAGCGCGAATTTTTAATCCCGATACACAAAAAAATAATTATATTATAGCACCAACTCAACTTAAAAGGGGAGATATAATAAGATCAAACTCTACTCAAAATGGCCTGCAAAACGGTCATAGCAAAACATTACAAAATATATTAACTGGAAGTATAATTTATAATTTAAGTTTATCACCTGGTACAAATGGTAAATTTTTAAGAGCTCCTGGTGCTTTTGGCCAAATTTTAAAAAGGACTAAAACTTTAGCTAAAATTCGCCTTAAATCAGGTCAATATCGTTGGTTTAATATAAAAACAATCGCAACCAATGGAGTAGTCAGTAACGTTAATTCGCGTTTCATAAAACTACGAAAAGCCGGACAATCACGGTGGTTAGGGCGTCGTCCTATTGTTCGTGGGGTCGCTATGAACCCAATAGATCACCCCCATGGAGGTGGTGAAGGAAAAACCTCTGGTGGACGCTCGTCCTCAACTCCTTGGGGAAAACCAACAAAAGGACCATCTACCCATACTAATAGAGTACAACTAAAACCTAATGTCAAGATCTAATTGGAAAACACCTTTTATAGATAAGAGTCTTTTAAAAAGATTAACCCCTAAACAAGAAAAAAAACCTACATGGTCTAGACGTTCTACTATTTATCCGGCTGCTGTTGGTTTAAAATTACAAATATATAATGGAAAAGACATGATTAGTCGAAAAATAAAACCTGAAATGGTTGGCCATAAATTAGGAGAATTTGTGGCAACACGAAAAAATTTCGTAGCAAAAAAAAAAAAATAAATGGCACAAAAAGCTCATCCAACTATTTTAAGATCAAATAATAACCTTTATCAAGGATGCACACACTGGGACGAACCAAAATTTTATTTTATTTTATCTATAATTCAAAAATTGATAGAATCATGTTGTTTAGAAACAACACATTATCTCGATAAAATCCAAATTAATCGTCACCTGGGGCTAATTTTTATAGAAACTAATCTTATACACTTACATTTTCGCTCAAAACGACGCTTAAAATCTAGACGATATAAAGAAAACCAAGTAATAACTAAAAAACAATCTTGGACTGTAGTAGCATGTAGGCTACAAAGTGCTGTAAAATTAATACAAAAATTTACAGGAACAAAAAAAGTAACTTTACGAATCCACAGATTAAAAACTTACACTAGATCTGTACCAAAACCAGCTAGACGCCAAATGGCTTATTTTACAAAAAGTTTTAACCATACAAAATATGACTATGCTCGATCTGGTATGCAATTAATATATTTACTTATAAAAAATAAAGCAAGTGCTGTTAGTTTAACTAGATTTTTAAAACAAAATATATGTTCACGCCAAAGAAGAAAAAGACACTATCAATTTTTAGCATATATTAAACAAGGATTTCAAGCTTTACAAGAATACAAAAAAATTCAAGGGTTAAAAATTCAAATAAAAGGTAGATTTACCCATAAAGCAAAAGGAAGAAGCAAAGTTTGGAAATATCAAATAGGACAAATGCCAATAAGTCAACTAAATAAACCTATACAAGCCGAGTATACTCAAACACAAACTGGATATGGTAGCGTTGGGTTGAAAATTTGGATATGTAACTGGGAAAATTTTAATTAATGCTAATACAACCTAAAAAAACAAAGTATCGTAAATATTTTAAACCTCGTGGTTTACCAAATACTTCTACTAAAACTCACAAACTAAAAGAAATAACTTGCTTCGCTGTAACTACATTAGAATCAGGGTATTTAAATGGTCGCCAAATCGAAGCAGCTCGCCAAAGTATCAGACGAAAAGTTAAAAGGGAAGGTAAACTTGAAATTCTTATTTTTCCTGATATTGCTATAAGTCGAAAAGCTTCTGCAGCCCGAATGGGTAAAGGTAAAGGTAAAGTAAACCATTGGATTACTTCTATATCTGCAGGACAAATTTTATTTTTACTCTATGGTATAGGTGTTGAGCAAGGAATTCCAGCTCTACATTCAGGAGCTAACAAACTTCCATTAAAAGTTAAAATTTATCAACTATAAACTATGTTCACATCTCGAAAAAGACATCTAAAAAAAAAAAGATTTTTTTTGCCAAAACAACAAACTTTTGCTTTATTTAATGCAAGTAATTTAAAAACTTCTCAAATAACTAAAATACGATTATTGTTGTTACAAAATGCAAAATTATATTTTGTACCTTTGTATCTTAATCCCCCTAAATTAAGTTTGGGATGCCCACTTATTATGATAATTTATGACACATTAGAAGATTTGCAAACTAATGTACCTGAAATAGCTTTACAAATTGATTGTCTTGGTATATCTATAGACAAAAAATGGTATTCAATTAATTTTCTAGAAAAAAATAATCTTATAACCTTAAATAAAAAAATATTAAGTCTTTTATTGGTTAAATACAATAAGATAAATAAATAAAAACAATATTTCTAAAATTAAAGCGAAAAAAGGGATTTGAACCCTCAACTTTAAGCTTGGCAAGCTTACACTCTACCATTGAGTTACTTTCGCTTTTCCTATTTTCCACTAGAAAAAAAACAAATCTGTAAACTATGACCTAACACACTAGTTTCAGTTTTATCTTTTGTTGTAAAATGAAATTGACATTGAAGAGAACTAACTTCTTCAAAATAAGGAAACAATGGTACCAATTCTTCAAAAGAAAAAATATCCTTTAAAATAAAACAATATATGTTATCATGAGCTGGAGCTCGTAGACCCTCAAATTGACGTACACGTGGCAACACATGAAATAATAATTTGTATAAAAAAAGGTACATTTGTGCCCTTCTTAAAGTAATTTTTCCCCCTACACTCTCTCTTAAGCTATTATTTTTTTGTTGTGAAAGTTTTTGTTGAATAAAATAAGGCTTTTGACCCCCAATAATAGTCAAAGCCCCTAGACATGACACAACATATTTTTCATCTAAGCTTTCCCCTCCCAAACATAAGGCTACTTTTTTGGGGGCAGGTAATAATGAAGTAGTCGAAATATTTTCACTAAGAATTAAATCTTGTTGAACTATCTCGTAATAATGTCTTTTAAAAGAATACATAAAAAACTATATAATTTTTTTAGACATTGCAGCTAATTTTGCCCATTTTAATCCTCTTAACCTACTAGGTAATATAGCTGATATTCGACTACCTAGGGGTTTTTGTTGTGAGGTAATAAGAGCTATTGAATTAGACGCAAAAGAAACACCTACACCAGCTTTGTTACGAAAAAGTCTTCGAGTTTGTACAACAACACCATGGTGTACTTCCGATTTATTCATTTTTAATCTAACACGTCTACCGTATCGAGGACGAAGACTTTGAACAGCTACAAGAACAATATCTCCTATATTGGCGTGTGCCTTATTACCCTTATTTTTAACTTTAATACATTTAACCAATTTTGCTCCTGAATTATCTATAACTTTAAGAAGACTTTGGGTTCTAATCATATTTACTACTTCCAGCCGGATTCGAACCGGCACGTCAAAAGACAAAAGATTTTGAATCTAACGTGTCTACCAATTTCACCATAGAAGCTTCTTTCTTAAGATTAAGACTTTAATAATGAAGCTTGATCAATACGTATACTTCCTCTAACTCTAAAATAAACTAAAATAATTGCCAAACCTATAGAAGATTCACAAGCAGCAATTATAAGAATAAAAATCGCAAAAATTTGACCCATTAAATCACCCAAACACACCGAAAAAATAATAAAATTTAAGCTTACTGAAAGAAGAGCAAGCTCTAAAGACATAAGAACAACAACAATATTTGTTCTATTCAAAATGACACCCCCAACCCCAATAATAAACAACAAAGCAGAGACAAAAAAAAAATGAATAAAGTCCATAATTAATTTTTGAAAAGTAAAATATCAATAACGAACACCAAAATGAATTCTACGTTTATTAGACACAGCTAATTTATTTAAGCTATATCTTTTATTAACAACTTCTCCTTTATTTTGAGACGCTGTAAGTAATTCTTTACTTAAATTTTTCCATAATGGGGAAGACATAGACCGATCTCTACTTGCTTTTAATAATGACCTCATGCCAAGATTAATACCACAAATAGGTGAAACTATACGTGGCAGATACACATTAAATGACTGCTTATTTCGACGAGTTTTTGGTTTAGGTTTAAGTCGAACACCTACATCTTGTCGAACCGCCAAAATACCTAAATAAAAAATATGTATCGCACGACCCGGATAATTTTTATCTAAAGCTTGTAAAGCTTTAGATAAAACATTTTCAGCTTTTGAACGTTTTCCATCACGCATTAAAAGATTAATCATTTTTTTTGCTAGAGGATCACTTTTAATCCCTAAAAATTTAATAGATTTTTTTTTATTTATAATATCCATAATATTTTTTGTTAAAAATATAAATTTTTTTATATTATTTTATATTTTATTCAATAACTAACATCCTTTATCTAATTTTTTTGTTCCATATTTAGACCGAGAAGTCTTACGACCAGGCAACCCTTCTAAATCTAATTTATTTCGTATTAAACGATATTTAACACCAGGAAGATCTGGAATTCTACCACCTCTTACTAAAACTTGTGAATGTTCTTGTAACCTATGAACTTGACCCGGTATATAAGCTGTTAATTTAACTTTATTAGATAAACGAACTTTAACAACTTTACGCCTAGCTGAGTTAGGTTTTTTTGGGGAACAAACAAATACTTTTAAACAAACTCCTTTTTTTTGTGGGCATCCACGAAGACCAACACTTTTTACTTTTGTTTGCTTTTTTCCTTGATTTTTATTAAACCATTGGTTAATATTTGGCCTTGACATTACCAAAGAGGGGATTTGAACCCCTATCCCGCTAAGGACTGGAACCTAAACCCAGCGTGTATACCAATTCCACCACCTTGGCTTCTGGAGTCGAAGGACTCGAACCTCCGATCCCCGTACCAAAAACGGGCGCCTTACCAACTTGGCTAGACTCCACTATCAAAAATTAAACATCGGTTTGGCAGGGGTTGAACCTACATTGTTAGCTTCATGAGAACTATGTTTTGCCAATTAAACTACAAACCGCTGTACTTTACAATATTTTTAATTTTACTTTGTTGTTACTTATAACAAAATTTACTTATTTTTTTTATAAGTTTTTATTTTTTTTTTAACTAACTCAATAAGCTTGGGTAAGTCCGCAAAAAAAAGAAGACCGAGAAAAAATAAAAAAATAAACTGTGAAAAACTTACCCTCATATTAATTGAAAATTTTTAAATTTAACTTAAACAGAAAGAGAGGGATTTGAACCCCCAACCCTTGGCTTTGGAGACCAAAGTTCTACCAATTGAACTATCTTTCCTTGACTCTTCTTTTATTATGAACAGACTTAAAATCTCAATATATTATTTACAAGAACTTAACTACCGTTTAGCTTATGCAATTTTTGGAACTTTTTTTTTTTTTAGCATAACTTATACTTATAAACAAGGATTAATTTTTATATTTTTACCTAAAGGACTGTCTTATTTTGTTAGTACAAGCTTAACTGAAATATTTTTTACTTATCTACAACTTTGTACTGTATTTAGTTTTAGTTTTGGCTTTAGTATAGCCTTAACGCAACTATATCTTTTTTTACGTCCAGGACTATATGAATTTGAAGCAAAAATAATCTTTAATATTATAATTACAGCAATTATTTTTTATATCTTCCTCTATGTGTTTTTATTTCCTCTTATTGCTAAAATATTGTGGGAACTTTTTTCAACCTATTCTCAAAGCTTTACTGCAATAGATTTAACTTTTGAACCAAAATTATACGAATATTTAGTGCATTTACAACAATTAAATAAAATTTTAATTTTTAGTTTTCCTTGCTTAATTATAGTAAATATTATACAAACACATACCAATATACAAACATGGGTAAAATATCGTAGTATAGCCTATATAACTGCTTTTTTTATTGCAGCTTTTATAACTCCCCCAGATATTTTAAGCCAAACTTTGATAGGATTACCTCTAATTTTATTATATGAAATACAATTAAAGTTTTGGGCAATATCTGAAGAATATAAAAAACAATTATTAATTAGGCAACCAATCAAATCCTATAAGTATACCAACAGAAACAAAAAATAAAGCTAAAGCTAGTGGTAAGAAACATTTCCAACCCAATTTCATTAATTGATCATATCGGTACCGTGGTAAAATAGCACGCATAACAACAAATAAAATAACAAAAAAACAAATTTTTAAACCAAACCAAATACCATCAGGTAAAACACCTATACCAAAGGGAGACAACCACCCCCCCAAAAAACAAATAGAAGTTAACCCTCCCATAACCAACATATTAGCATATTCACCTAAAAAAAATAAAGCAAATCCCATAGCTGAATACTCTACATTATAACCTGATACCAATTCTGCTTCCGCTTCCGGTAAATCGAAAGGATGACGATTAGTTTCAGCCAAACACCCGATAAAAAACATTATACTTACAGGTAATAAAGGAAAAACAAGCCAAACTTCTAATTGAGAAATTACTATCTCTGTCAAATTTAAAGTACCTACGCATAAACAAACATTAATCAAACTAATCCCCATTGAAATCTCATAAGAAACCATCTGTGCTGCAGAACGTAAAGCACCTAAAAAAGCATATTTTGAGTTACTTGACCACCCAGATATCAAGACTCCGTACACACCAAGTGAAGAAACCGCTAAAAAATAAAGACCACCAAGCTGAGAATCTGCAATAACATTACCATAACTGAAAGGTATAACAGCCCAACTAATCAAACTTAAAATAAACGTACAAAGCGGAGCTAACACAAAAAGCACAATATTTGCATTTGTTGGTAAAACCGTCTCTTTGACAAAAAGTTTAAGACCATCAGCTAAAGGCTGAAGTAATCCCATATAACCAATAACGTTTGGACCACGTCTTCTTTGAATACCCGCCATAATTTTTCGCTCCGCTAAAGTAAAATAAGCTACAGCAATTAACAAAGGGATAATAAGATCAAGAATATTTAAAAAAATAGTTAGAAAAGTTAGCCACATAATGAATTAAATAATATAATTATAAATAATACCTAAAATTAATAACAACAAAAAAAAAGTGTTGTTAATAACCATACTTAGAAGCCCAAAGAGCTTCATCCATATCTACCCGAAAAGGATAAATAATAGGAACACGAACATCAGAAGAAAGAATAAAACTTAAATTTGAATAATCTGTCTGTATCCATTTCGGTGTTGGATGAAGATGAAGCTCAAACTTAAACTGATTGGACAAACGCCAACGTTCTAATTTTATATGAGAAGAACGAAAACGCTTGTAACGAGCTATTAATCTAGCTCTAATAGCGGAACGCTGTGAAGGGCAAAATTCTACATAATCCCCTTTTTGAAGTATAAGCCCACCATGACCTATTTTTTTCCCGTTGACTAAAACTTTATTATGTAAAATAGCCTGACGACTATAATAAATCGAATGAAAAAAGCCTAGGCGATACAAACTAATATCCAAACGCCCCTCCAAAGCTCCAATTAATTTTTGAGGCGAAGTTTTTAAAGCAACGAAAGGTTGACAAAATCTTTTAAAAGCTTTGTAATTTAAATCTCCATAAAAACGTCTCACACACAATAAAAGAGATAAAGTATTCCTATAACTTATACGATTGTATTTAAAAGTTTGATTCGGCCTAACGCGGGGTTTAAGAAAATTATAATCATGGCATAAAGGATGCCGGTACCTATTGATATTAGCAAGAGGACGATGGCGACGTTTTTGACTTGCTAAAACTCCTATTATACTATCCCATTTAGGACGAAGAAAAGTTTTTTCTTTAGACAACAAATCTCCCCAAATATCAGTTCTAGACCATAAACAAGATTTATATTTATGTTTAAATCGCATTATTTATTATTATTCTCAAATATTGAATTAAAAGAATTTTTAGAAACAATTTTAACTTTTTTTTTCTGAGCTTTTCCTAAAAGACTAGAAAAAGTACGTTCTTGTTTTTTTAATTTCATACGGTTACCTTTAACACAAGTCATATAAATTAAACTAAAAAACCAAGAAGCTAACGCAGGAGATTCAATATTTAAATTAAACGGGTAAGAAATTTTACTCATTGTGGGACTTCCAACACCAACTAACAACAAACATTTTCTATGCGCCTCTACCAAATTTTCTTTTTCAATATTACTTAAAACTACTAAATCAGCATTTTTTGATTTATCTAAATAACTACGTTTCCATTTTAAATAATTTATATTAGACTCATGGGATAAACAAATTTTTAAAAGAGGGAAATCACTAATAAAAATAATTTTACCTTCTAATAAAATTATTTTTTTTAAAACTTCTAAAGTTGCTCGTATACCATATAAACTTTTTTCAAGATTATAAAAATAATAAATATTCCGTTTTCCTAAAAGATAGGAATGCATTGTCTTTGAAATTCGGACATCCTCATTAAAAGGACGAGGAACTAAATATCCATAAGATCCAATTAAAAAAGAAAGAAGACGATAATGCTCTGTTCTAACCATTAAGTTTTTTTGCCTTCTTTACACACTACAATTTCATTTTCATATAAAACCCCTGCTCCCTTATACGAATCAGGATAACGATATTTTCTTATACTACTCGCAAAATTTTGTAAAATCCCAAAATTTGCAGAAATTAAAAAAAAAGTTTTTTTTCCTATATTAACTGAAACATCCTTAGGAATATCAATTATAACAGACTTACTATAACCTAAAAAAAAAATAAGTTTTTCTTCTTTTTTATACACCCTATAACCAATTCCTTTAAGTCTTAATTCAATAGCATATCCTAAAACAACACCAAAAATTGCTTGAGTAAAAAGAGAACTTTCATAAGGTGTTAAATATGGTAAAAACAAAACCATGTTACCTTTTCGATGAAGATTACTAATTGAATTAAAAATAACAATCCCTTTTGAACCTGAAACCTTAATTTTACCATTATTACTTGAACACTTAACACCTATAGGTAATCGAAATACTGGAGTTATCATGATGCATATGCTAAAACTTCCCCTCCTTCTCCTTTGCGTACACATTGTTCATTAGTCATAATTCCTTTTGTTGTTGATAAAATCAAAATGCCAAAATCATTTGATAATCGAGCAAGATCCAATAAAGATAGATAAATACGATCACGTGGTCGAGAAATAACAACAAGACGGGTGCAAATTGGAAAACCATCATGATACCTAAGAAAAACTGTAATAATACCATCATTTGTTTTTACGTACCCTTTAATTAAATTTTCTTTCCATAAAATATCTAAAACCTTAGTAGAAAAACGTACTTCTTTAAAAGATACTCCAAAATGATACACCATATACCCATTACGTAACCTATTAATTATCTTTGAAAGCATTATTTTTGTTTGAGATCGGGCTTGAACCGACGACCTAAGGATTTTCAGTCCTTCACTCTACCAACTGAGCTACCCAAACTAAATAAATATAAATCTATTTTAGCTCTTCAAGTCGGACTTGAACCAACGACTTTGTGGTTAACAGCCACATGCTCTACCAACTGAGCTATTGAAGAAGGCCGGAGAGGGACTTGAACCCTCATTTATGAATTTGCAATCCACCGCATTAAACCTTTATACTATCTAGCCAAGGCGGGAAAGGGGATTTGAACCCCCGTCTTTCAGAGCCACAACCTGACACTCTAACCAACTGAGTTACACTCGCCATTTTGCGACTTATCGGATTTGAACCGATACTCTTATAATAGAAACAGATTTTAAGTCTGACGTGTCTACCAATTTCACCAAAGTCGCAAGATAACATTTATACAATTTTTATTTATTAGCGGGGAAGGGATTCGAACCCCTGACATTTGGGATATGATTCCAATATTCTAACCACTGAACTACACCGCCATACTAATATTATTTTTCTCTAAAATTATATTTTAATAATTGCTGCTGGAGAATCTTCTTACAGAGCAAATAAAATCAAGAAAGCCATCATCAAAGCAAATAAGGCAATCGCTTCAGTTAAAGCGAAACCCAAAATAGCAATTCTAAATAACTCATCTTTCAGAGACGGATTACGTGCAGTACCCAAAACTAGAGCACCAAATACGGTTCCAATACCCACACCTGCCCCAGCTAAACCAATAGTAGCTAGACCAGCACCCAAAAGTTTAGCAGCTTGAACTAACATTTTTTAAAAGGGTAAAAAATTTAATAACGAAACACTTTAAATAAAAACAAAATTTTAAAAAAATTTCATTACCATGGGAGCAGAGAGGATCGAACTCCCGACTTCGTGCTTGTAAGGCACACACTCTACCACTAAGTTATGCTCCCTTTAAATTTAAGGAGATAAAGAGACTTGAACTCTTGACCTTATGCTTGCAAAGCATACACTCTACCAACTGAGTTATATCCCCAAGAACTTACAAAAACCTATTAAGGGCATATTGTTAGAATACCCAAAAGGATGCGTGTTCAACTTTCATTTTCATTATTAAAATAATTGATAAAACACGCACCCCTTTAAGCAAATGCGAACCCTTTATATTTAGGCGTATTGGGAATTGAACCCAAGACCCTCGGATTAAAAGTCCACCACTCTAACCAACTGAGCTATACGCCCGAAAAATATATTAAACTATAATTTAAATAAAATACTATATTTTTTTAGGGATTAGTACGGGTCAGCTGAAAACTTTACAGCTCTTACACCTCCCGCCTATCTAAGTGATAATCTTCCACCCCCTTACGAAAACTTTACTAGAGGAGAGTTTCTCGCCTAACGGTCGATTATCTCTTCTCGATGTAGCTACCCGGCGATGCCTCTTAGAAAACAACCGGAACACAAGGGATCGAATTTTCCCGGTCCTCTCGTACTAAGGTCTAGTCCTCAGAATTTTCAAACACCCACAGAAGATAGGGACCAAACTGTCTCACGACGTTCTAAACCCAACTCACGTACCACTTTCGTCGGCGAACAGCCGAACCCTTGGAACCTTTTCCAGCTCCAGGATGTGATGAGTCGACATCGAGGTGCCAAACGAACCCGTCGATAGGGGCTCTAGAGGATCATTAGCCTGTTATCCCCGGCGTACCTTTTATCCATTGCGCGATAGCCTTTCCACAAAGAACTACCGGATCACTATGACCGACTTACGTCTCTGGTCGAAATGTCCTTCTCCCAGTCAAGCAGGTTTATACCATTATACTCAATTCCCCTTAAAAGGAGATGAACCTACCTTTGCATGCCTCCGTTACTCTTTAGGAGGCGACCGCCCCAGTCAAACTACCCAGCAAACACTGTCCCTTAGTTAGTAAATCAACAAATATCAGGGTGGTATTTCACTGTTGCTTCATCAATCTTTAACAAGAAAAAATCATAAGCTCCCACCTATTCTACACTAAAATCTTTGACCTACAATACTTGCTTATAGTAAAGGTGCACGGGGTCTTTCCGTCCAGCTGTAGGGTGGTCGCATCTTCACGACCTATGTAATTTCACTGAGTCCCTGTTGGAGACAGCGGGGAAGTCGTTACACCATTCATGCGGGTCGGAACTTACCCGACAAGGAATTTCGCTACCTTAGGACCGTCATAGTTACAGCCGCCGTTTACCGGGGTTTGACCTAAATGCGTAAACATCAAAGCTTCACCTACCGGCACCGGGCAGGTGTCAGTCCCTATACATCCTCTTGCGAGTTAGCAGAGACCTGTGTTTTTAATAAACAGTCGCCACCCCCGATTTTGTGACAAAGACAAAAGCTTTCGCTATATGCCTTTACTCCTTATTCCAAAGTTACAGAGTCATTTTGCCGAGTTCCTTCAACAGGGTTATCTCAAGGCCTTAGTGTTCTCCACCTGTCCACCTGAGGCGGTTTAAGGTACGGTATAAATAAAGTGCCTTTTTCTTGGAAAAAATAACTCACCCTTGACAAATTCAAGAATGAGGTGAATTTCTCGTCAGCAACTTTTAACAGTTTAATCTTACCCATTACTGCAAGCCTTGGCTTAACAGCTTAGGGACCGTTTTAAATCAAGGTGTTACCCTCTCACGACCCAGTTTTACTTAAGATCGAAAACCTTGGACTTACGGCCACAATGCTTTAATTTCATTGTTTTATGCTACTCATGCAAGTATTCTCTCTTCCGATATCTTGATTTTAACTTACGTCAAAACTTCTACGATCTACGGAATGTTCTGCTACCACAAAAGATATGTATTTTAAGTTATATCTTTGTCTGAGGCTTCGGTAATAGTTTTAAGCCCTCAAAATTGGCGGGACTTCTACTCTAGGTCAGTGAGCTGTTACGCTGTCTTAAAAGGATGGCTGCTTCCAAGCCTACCTCCTGACGGTCTCAGAGCAGGAATCACCTTTACCACTGAAACTATTTTATGGACCTTAGCTTTCAGTCTGGGCTGTTTCCCTTTTGAGTATGAATCTTAGCATACACACTCTGTCTGCCCTAAATGAAAAATCTGTATTCGGAGTTTGCCAAAGTTTAGTAAGAGAAAATCTCCCCCTTGCTTATACAGTGCTCTACCCCAGATTTACTAATTAGAACGCTCTACTTCAATAGATTTCGCAGAAATCCAGCTATCACCGACTTTGATTGGCCTTTCACCCCTAAACTCAAGTCATCCCAGTATTTTGCCACATACACGGGTTCGGCCCTCCAAAGAATGTTGCCACTACAATATCAGCCTGCTCAAGCTTAGATCAGCCGGTTTCGGGTACTTAACAAAGGACTTTAAGATGCCATATAAGACTCGATTTCTCTTCGCCTCCACTTTTATTAGCTTAAGCTTGCCCTTTATTAAGATTCACTTGCCCATTATACAAAAGGTATGCCGTTGCTTTTTATAGCTTCGACTCAAATATGGAATTTTAGGATCTTTGCACTGTCGCAACTTCTTTTTCACCTTTCCCTCACGGTACTTGTTCACTATCGATAAGAAAAATAATTATAGGCTTTGAGGGTGGTCCCCCAATACTCAAACAAGGTTAACTTGCCTTGTTTTACTACAACGAAAAAAAAAGAATTACAGGACTATCACCTTCTAAGGTAGAAATTTTATTTAAAAACAAAACTTCTTTTCATTCTGCATAATATTAATATTTTCGTTTTGCCTTTTTATCGCTTTCGCTCACCACTACTAACGATATCTCGGTTGATTTGGTTTGCAGGGTACTGAGATGTTTCACTTCCCCTTTGATACTGCCTAAACAGTGAGCTTTTTAGCCCCGGTTTCCCATTTTAGGTTGGTTAACGTCACAGGTTTTCCTCGTGTTAACACTTTCGCGATTGTCCGCGCCTATATTTTTCTTCCAAGGCATTCACTCCACACTAAAATAGTATATTA